CCTCCATCAGTTGGATTAATGGATCATCTGTTTGGAAATGATAACAGAATGTATAGGCCGTTAGAAGGAGTTCGAAAATGCATATAAATATAGTATACCAACGGATGACCCTATTTCCTCTATGGGGAAGAAAAAAAATTAAGGAACCTGCAAATATTGGCAAAATTACAATTATTGTTAACCAAGGAAAATAATTCGTAGTAAAGACAAGATAGACTTGGACCAGAAAAAAACCCGTGCTCAAAATATTTTGAGCACGGGTTTTGTCGGTAAAAAAAATCAAATGGATTCAAGTAAAATTTTTTCGAACGTATCAATAAGCTAGACCCATACTGCGGGTTGTTTCATGCCATAAATAAACTCGAACACTCAAGAAATCCGTTGGACAGGCGGATTCACATCTTTTACAACCAACGCAGTCTTCGGTTCTTGGAGCAGAAGCAATTTGTTTAGCTTTACATCCGTCCCAAGGTATCATTTCTAATACATCGGTCGGGCAAGCTCGGACACATTGAGTACATCCTATACACGTATCATAAATCTTTACTGAATGTGACATTGAATCTATACATTTTTGAAAGTCATAAATTTTCGACCTAGTAAACTTAATTAACAAATCCTATATTTAGATACCAGATGAATCAACAAGTTATCAGAATTTTTCGAATAAATCTACTTCTGGATTGGTTTATGAGAAAGGTCCAAAATACTTTGATTTCTTAGGTTTTTGAAAACAAGGTCATACTTTAATTTAATATAGCAAACATACTAATTCGAATTCCTTTATGAATATTAGAATTTATATGATTAATACTAGTTATTCAACAAATTCGATTGGTTAATACGAGTTGATTTTCGGTTACGATAAATTGATGAAACAATAGCCAGTCCAATAGCCGCTTCAGCGGCTGCAATAGCTATAACAAAAATGGAAAAAATGTCTCCTTTTAATTGACGATTATCAAAAAAATCAGAAAATGTTACAAAATTGATATTAACTGCATTCAATATAAGTTCAAGACACATAAGAGCTCTAACCATATTTCGACTTGTGATCAATCCATAGATACCGATAGAAAATAAATAGGCACTCAAAACAAGTACATGTTCGAGCATCATTAACCAACTCCTTATCAATCTTATTAATTTCAATCTAAACAACAATGCAATCCTCAATGCAATCGATTCGATTGAATCACATATAACAAAAATTCCATACTTGAATTTCTTTTTTATTATTGACGAGCTACAGCAATTGCACCTATTAAAGCAACTAAAAGAATTATTGAAACGAGTTCAAATGGAAGAAAAAAATCTGTTGATAAATGAACTCCAATTTGTTGACTATTAGTTATCAAATCTTGCTCTAGAATCTGGTTTGATTTTGTAGTCCAAATAATACCGTACCATGACATATCTGGAATAGTAGTAATTAGTGAAATAAAAAGACCTGTACAAACCACCGAAGTAACTCCATCCCCAATAGTCCAAAGATGAAAATCTTTGTAATATTCTGAGCCATTCATGAACATCACAGCAAAAATGATTAAAACATTTATAGCTCCTACGTAAATAAGCAGCTGCGCAGCAGCTACAAAGTAGGAGTTCAATAGAATATAGAATAAAGATATACAAACAAGAACCAATCCCAACGAAAAGGCAGAATAAATTGGATTGGGAAGTAATACCACTCCTAGACCTCCTAAGATTAGACCCGACCCCAGAAAGACTAAAAGAAAATCGTGTATTGGTCCAGGTAAATTCATTTAAAAAATATATAAATTGAGATATTTCATGAGTTTATTGATCTGAGCAGAAAAAAAAAGAAGTGATTCTATTTTTTATGGTACTCCTTAACTAAATGAAATTTAAATGGGTCTGGGTTGATATAGATAGTGTTATTGGAGTATTCTAATTCAATATCCGAAAAATGGTTTGAAACTATATTATATATATTTTGAAATCATTACTCTAATGTAGAAATACATTTTCAATCCAAATAAAAGGACCAACTAATAAAAGGTTTGTATTCATATTAAAAAAATCGTATCCTTTTAGATCCAAATAGATCCAAATTGAGCCTTAATTAATATTTTTTAATATTAATTAATATGAATTTGAATTTTATTTGTTTAATCAAAGGGTTCTATCCATTTTTTATTTGAGGTGAATTCGAAATTGTTCGAATTGTGTAATCATCAATTACTGATGTTGGTAACCGACCCAATGAAATTTGATTGTAATTCAATTCGTGACGATCATAAGTAGAAAGTTCATATTCTTCAGTCATTGATAAACAATTTGTTGGACAATACTCAACGCAATTACCACAAAATATACAGACTCCAAAATCAATACTGTAATTAAGCAACTGTTTCTTTCGAATATCGATTTCCAATTTCCAATCAACAACGGGTAGATCTATAGGACATACACGAACACATACTTCACAAGCAATGCATTTATCAAATTCAAAGTGGATTCGGCCCCGGAAACGTTC